GTATCAATAATTATGATCCTACATATGGACAATTCCTCACTATCTTGTTCATTCGCAACAAAATATTTTCTTCGTGCGTCGGTAAAAAAAAACATATTTTTGGGGAGAGAGAGACTATTTTGCCAATCGAGTCACAGGTATCTGACATATTTATACCTAACGATTTTACACAAAGTGATGACGAAAGGTATAACTTGTACAAATTTTTCCATTTTCCAATTCGATCCGAGCCATTCGTTCGTAGAGCTATTTACTCGATCGCAGACATTTCTACAACACCTCTAACAGAGGAACAAATAGTTAATTTTGAAAGAACTTATTGTCAGCCTCTTTCAGATATGAATCTATCTGATTCAGAAGGGAAGAACTTGCATGAGTATCTCAGTTTCAATTCAAACATGGATTTGATTCACACTCCATGTTCTGAGAAGGATTTCCCATCTGGAAAGAGGAAAAAAAAACGGAGTCTTTCTCTAAAGAAATGCGTTAAGAAAGGGCAGATGTATAGAACCTTTCAACGAGATAGTGCTCTTTTCAATCTCTCAAAATGGAATCTTTTCCAAACATATATGCCATGGTTCCTTACTTCGACAGGGTGGAAATATCTAAATTTCACCACCCTTTTAGAGATTTTTTCAGAACCATTGCCGATACTAAGGATACTAAGTAGCAGGCACAAATTTGTATCCGTTTTGAGAGATATTATGCATGTATCAGATATATCATGGCCAATTCCTCAGAAGATTCTTCCACAATGGACTCTGACTCTGAAAAGTAAGATTTCGAGTCTGATAAGTGAGATTTCGAGTAAGTGTTTCCAGAATCTCCTTCTGTCCGAAGAAACGATTCATCGAAATAATGAGTCACCCGTTCCATTGATATGGACACATCTGAGATTAACAAATGCTCGGGAGTTCCTCTATTCAATCCTTTTCCTTCTTCTTGTTGCTGGATATCTCGTTCGCATACATCTTCTCTTTGTTTCCCGAGCCTCTAGTGAGTTACAGACAGAGTTAGAAAAGATCAAATCTTTGATGATTCCATCATACATGATTGAGTTGCGAAAACTTTTGGATAGGTATCCTATATCTGAATCTGAACTGAATTCTTTCTGGTTAAAGAATCTCTTTCTAGTTGCTCTGGAACAATTAGGAGATTTTCTGGAACAAATACGGGTTTCTGTTTCTGGTGGCAACATGCTATTGGTTGGTGGTTCCGCTTATGGGGTCAAATCAATACGTTCTAAGAAGAAATATTTGAATATCAATCTCATCGATCTCAGAAGTATCATACAAAATGCCATCAATCGAATCGCTTTTTCGAGAAATACGAGACATCTAAGTCGTACAAGTAAAGAGATCTATTCATTGATAAGAAAAGGGGTGAACGGTGATTGGATTGATGAGAAAATAGAATCCTGGGTCGCGAACAGTGATTTGGTTGATGATGAAGAAAGAGAATTCTTGGTTCAGTTCTCCACCTTAACGACCGAAAAAGAAAAAAGGATTGATCAAATTCTATTGAGTCTGACTCATAGTGATCATTTATCAAAGAATGACTCTGGTTATCAAATGATTGAACAACCGGGATCAATTTACTTACGATACTTAGTTGACATTCATAAAAAGTATCTAATGAATTATGAGTTCAATAGATCCTGTTTAGCAGAAAGACGGATATTCCTTGCTCATTATCAGACAATCACTTATTCACAAACCCCGTGTGGGGCTAATAGTTTTCATTTCCCATCTCATGGAAAACCCTTCTCGCTCCGTTTAGCCCTATCCCCTTCTAGGGGTATTTTAGTGATAGGTTCTATAGGAACTGGACGATCCTATTTGGTCAAATACCTAGCGACAAACTCCCATGTTCCTTTCATTACGATATTTCCGAACAACTTTCCGTATTACAAGCCTGAAGGTTTTTTTATTGATGATAGTGATAGTGATAGTGATAGTGACGATAGTGATTATCGTGACGATTTCGATATTGATGATAGTGACGATATTGATGATGACCTTGATCTTGATACGGAGCTGCTAGATATGACGAATGTGCTAACTATGGATATGCCGCCGAGTATATACGGATTTTATATCGATATCACCTTTCGATTCGCATTAGCAAGAGCAATGTCTCCTTGCATAATATGGATTCCAAACATTCATGATCTGTATGTGAATTACGGATCCTTCGGTCTATTACAGAACTATCTCTCCAGAGATTGTGAAAGATATTCCACTAGAAATATTCTTGTTATTGGTTCGACTCATATTCCCCAAAAAGTGGATCCCGCTCTAATAGCTCCGAATAAATTAAATACATGCATTAAGATACGAAGGCTTCTTATTCAACAACAACGAAAGCACTTTTTCATTCTTTCATATACTAAAGGGTTTCACTTGGAAAAGAAAATGTTCCATACTAACGGATTCGGGTCCATAACCATGGGTTCCAATGCACGAGATCTTGCAGCACTTATCAATGAGGCCCTATCCAT